CCCAGTTTATCAGCTTTTTGGGAAATGATACAAAGAAAGATGTCCTTGTCCATAATAGAAAAAATTTCTTCTGATGAACTGTACAATAATTGGGTTTCTACCAACAAACAAAAAAGTAACAATCTAAACAAGGAGTTAATAAATAGAATTGATGCTCTAGACAAAGCATCTCTTTCTATTGATATATTCGAAAAAGGGATTAGATTGTGTAATGATGAGACTAAAAAAGAATGCTTGACAAAAATATACGATCCTTTCTTGAATGGACCACATCGTGGAACAATCAAAAAAAGGTTTTCGCCTTTAATCATAAATGAAACTTCGATAGAAAATTTCATAGAAACAAATAAGATTCATGCTATCTTTCTTACTGATACTAGTTACCGGGAATTTGAACAGAAAATAGATCTATTTGATAAAAACCCATTATCAACAAAAATGAGTCATTTCTTGACTTTAATCATTGAATTTGCTAGAGAATCAAAATCGAATTTCATTTTGAAAGGACCTTCTTTATTTTCAGAACAAGAAAGAGTGGATTCAGAAAATGAAACAAAATTTTTATTCAATACAATTTTAACTGATACTAATGATCAAAAAGTTAAAAAAAAATCTATTGGAATAAAAGAAATCCGTAAAAAAGTCTCTCGATGGTCATACAAATTAATCAACGAATTAGAACAACAGGAAGGAGAAGGTGAAGAAGAAATACCAATAGATCATCAGATTCGTTCAAGAAAAGGCAAACGTGTAGTGATTTTTACTGATAACCGGCAAAATACTGATATTAATAATAAGGCTACTAATGATCCTGATCAAACAGACGAAGTGGCTTTGATACGTTATTCGCAACAATCGGATTTTCGTCGAGACATAATAAAAGGTTCTATGCGAGCCCAAAGACGTAAAACAGTTATTTGGAAACTCTTTCAAGCAAATGCGCATTCCCCCCTTTTTTTGGACAGAATAGACAAATCGCCCCTTTTTTCTTTTGATATCTCCGGACTGATGAAACTCATTTTTCGAAACTGGATAGGAAAGGGAGCAGAATTCCAAATTTCAGATTATACAGAAAAAGAAGTAAAAGAAGAGAACAAAAGAAAGGATAAAGCACAAATAGAAATAGCAGAAGCCTGGGATACCATTCCATTTGCTCAAGCAATAAGGGGTTCCATGTTAATAACTCAATCAACTCTTAGAAAATATATTCTATTACCTTCATTGATAATAGCTAAAAATATTAGCCGTATACTATTATTGCAAATTCCTGAGTGGTCTGAGGATTTCAAGGAATGGAATAGAGAAATGCATGTTAAATGTACCTATAATGGTGTTCAATTATCAGAAACAGAATTTCCGAAAAATTGGTTAATAGACGGTATTCAAATAAAGATCCTATTTCCTTTCTATCTGAAACCTTGGCACAGATCTAAGCCATGGTCCTCTCATATAGATCGAATGAAAAAGAAAGGGCAAAAGGATGATTTTTGTTTTTTAACAGTTTGGGGAATGGAAACTGAACTTCCTTTTGGTTCTCCCCGAAAACGGCCTTCCTTTTTTGAACCCATTTTTAAGAAACTCGAAAAAAAAATTGGAAAATGGAAAAAGAAGGATTTTCTAGTTGTAAAAGTTTTAAAAGAAAGAACAAAATTATTTCTAAATATATCAAAAAACCCCCAAAAATGGATTATCAAAGTTATTCTATTTTTAGAAAGAATAATAAAAGAACTCTCAAAAGTAAATCCAATTCTATTATTTAGATTGAGAAAAGTATATAAATCAAGCGAAACTAAAAAAGAAAAAGATTCTATAAACCGCAATCAGAGAATTCCTGAATCCTTTAGGCGAATTCGATCTGCAGATTGGACAAATTCTTTACTGACAGAAAAAAAAATGAAGGATCTCACTGATCGAACAAGCACAATCAGAAATAAAATAGAAAGAATTACAAAAGAGAAAAAAAAAGTGACTCCAGGAATAAATGTTAGTCCTAATAAAATTAGTTATAATGCTAAAAGATTCGAACCACCAAAAAATATTTGGCAAATAGTAAAAAGAAGAAATGCTCGATTAATCCGTAAATTACATTATTTTTTACAAATTTTCACTGAAAGGATATACATAGATATTCTTCTATCTAGCATTAATATTCCCAGAATTAATATACAACTTTTTCTTGAATCAACAAAAAAAATTATTGATAAATCCATTTACAATAATAAAAAAAATAAAGAAAGAATTAATAAAACAAATCAAAATACAATTCACTTTATTTCGACTATAAAAAAGTCACTTTATAATATTAGTAATAAGAATTCACAGAATTTTTATGACTTATCCTCCTTGTCACAAGCATATGTATTTTACAAATTATCACAAACCCAAGTTCTTAACTTGTATAAGTTAAAATCTATTCTTCCATATCACGGAACATCTTTTTTTCTTAAGACTTCAATAAAAGATTATTTTGGAACACAAGGAATAATTCATTCTGAATTAA